TCGTATATCGGGAAAAGGAATGATCCCCCCCCTTTTTCTGATGATGGCTCAGAGTATACCAATATGAATCCGTTTTTTTCCATTTATTCAAAGACAAAACTTCAACAATCATTTAACCAAAATCAAGGAACTGTTCGTACGTTGTTTGGTAAAAATAAGGAATGTCAGTCTTTTATAATTTTGTCATCATCCAATTGTTTTCGAATAGGCCCATTTACATTCAATGGTGTAAAATATCACAAAGAATCCATTAAAAAAGATCGCCCAATTCCATTTAAGAATTCATTCGGTCCTTTAGGAACAGTCCTTCAATTTGCGAATTTTTTTTTATTGTACCATTTAATAACTCATAATCAGATCGTGGTAAATAATTATTTACAACTTGACAATTTAAAACAAACCTTTCAAGTCCTTAAATATCAATATTATTTAATGGATGAAAATAGAAGAATTTATAATCCCGATTTTTGTAGTAACATCGTTTTGAATCCATTCAAATTGCATTGGTATTTTCTTCATTACAATTTTTGTGACGAGACATCTACAAAAATGCGTCTTGGACAATTTCTTTGTGAAAATGTATGTATAACCAAAAATGGACTGCACTTAAAATCGGGTCAAGTTCTAATTGTTCAGTTTGATTCTGTAGTAATAAGATCGGCTAAGCCTTGTTTGGCTACCCCAGGAGCAACAGTTCATGGTGATTATGGGGAAATCTTTTATGAAGGGGATACTTTAGTTACATTTATATATGAAAAATCGAGGTCTGGTGATATAACGCAAGGTCTGCCAAAAGTGGAACAAGTCTTAGAGGTTCGTTCGGTTGATTCAATATCAATAAATCTAGAAAAGAGGATTAATGGTTGGAACGAACGTATAAAAAAAATTCTTGGAATTCCATGGGGATTCTTGATTGGGGCTGAGCTAACTATAGCGCAAAGTCGTATCTCTTTGGTTAATAAGATCCAAAAGGTTTATCGATCCCAGGGGGTGCAGATCCATGATAGGCATATCGAAATTATTGTACGGCAAATAACATCTAAAGTTTTGGTTTCAGAGGATGGAATGTCTAATGTTTTTTTGCCCGGAGAAATAATTGGATTGTTTCGAGCAGAACGAACGGGGCGTGCTTTGGAAGAAGCGATCTGTTACCGAATTATCTTATTGGGAATAACGAGAGCCTCTCTGAATACTCAAAGTTTTATATCCGAAGCAAGTTTTCAAGAAACTGCTCGAGTTTTAGCAAAAGCTGCTCTCCGAGGCCGCATTGATTGGTTGAAAGGACTAAAAGAAAACGTTGTTCTAGGGGGGCTGATACCCGTTGGTACTGGATTCAAGGGATTCGTACACCGTTCAAATCAACATAAGAGCATTAGCATTCCCTTGAAAATAAAAAACAAGAATATATTCGAGGGGGAAATGAGAGATATTTTGTTTTACCACAGAGAATTGTTGGATTCTTGTTTTTTTAAGAATTTATCAAAACAACAATGATTTTGGGGATTTAACAGAAGAGATTAATCCTTTTTATTTATCTTTGGTATTGTTATTTAATTAATAAATTAAGTATTTAGTAATGTAATAAAATACGGAAACTAAAAAAAAAAAAAAAATAACGAATAGAAAGGGATTTATGGTTTGGGTTGTGTATCAATGGCCAATCCACGTTAAAAAAGAAGGTTCCGTTGGAACAATTTTTTATTTCAGGATACCTCATCTCTTTATTAAAAAAAAGAGTTAAAGTGTGTGGAGAAATGACAAGAAGATATTGGAACATCAATTTGGAAGAGATGATGGAGGCGGGAGTTCATTTTGGTCACGGTACTCGAAAATGGAATCCTCGAATGTCACCTTATATCTCTGCAAAATGTAAGGGTATTCATATTATAAATCTTACCAGAACTGCTCGTTTTTTATCAGAGGCTTGTGATTTAGTTTTTGATGCAGCAAGTAGAGGAAAACAATTTTTAATTGTTGGGACAAAAAATAAAGCAGCTGATTCAGTAGCATGGGCTGCAATAAGGGCGCGATGTCATTATGTTAATAAAAAGTGGCTTGGAGGTATGTTAACGAATTGGTCCACTACAGAAACAAGACTTCATAAATTCAGGGACTTACGAATGGAACAAAAGGCGGGGGGACTCGCACGTCTCCCGAAGAGAGATGCCGCGGTGATGAAGAGACAATTATCTCACTTGCAAACATATCTGGGCGGGATTAAATATATGACAGAGTTACCTGATATTGTAATCATCGTTGATCAACAAGAAGAATATACAGCCCTTCGAGAATGTATTACTTTGGGAATTCCAACGATTTGTTTAATCGATACAAATTGTGACCCGGATCTCGCCGATATTTCGATTCCGGCAAACGATGATGCTATATCTTCAATCCGATTAATTCTTACCAAGTTAGTATTTGCAATTTGTGACGGTCGTTCTAGCTATGTAAGAAATCTTTGATTTTCTTATGAAATCAACAATTCAATTCCTATAATTTAGGATAGAATTGGTTACTATTCCTGACTAGCAAAAACTATATAATAATAAAGGAAAGGGCTGGGGATATTATGTGATTAATCGGTATCCTAAATAAAAAAGTAAATTAAAAAAAAAAACGTAGACAAGTCAAGAAAGAGATGATTGAATCAAAATAATTTTTTTTAAGTTATATTTCTGTTAGAGGATAATATGAATATTCTATCATATTCAATCAACACACTAAAGACGGGGTTATATGATATGTCTGGTGTGGAAGTAGGTCAACATTTTTATTGGCAAATAGGGGGTTTCCAAATCCATGGCCAGGTACTTATAACTTCTTGGGTTGTAATTGCTATCTTACTAGGTTCAGCTGCTATATCTGTTCGTAATCCACAAACCATTCCGACAGGTGGTCAGAATTTCTTTGAATATGTCCTTGAATTCATTCGAGACGTGAGCAAAACTCAAATTGGAGAAGAATATCGCCCTTGGGTTCCCTTTATTGGAACTATGTTTCTATTTATTTTTGTTTCTAATTGGTCCGGGGCCCTTTTCCCTTGGAAAATCATACAGTTACCTCACGGGGAGTTAGCCGCACCCACGAATGATATAAATACTACTGTTGCTTTAGCTTTACTCACGTCAGTAGCCTATTTCTATGCGGGTCTTACAAAAAAAGGATTGGGTTATTTTGGTAAATACATTCAACCAACTCCAATTCTTTTACCCATTAACGTTTTAGAAGATTTCACAAAACCTCTATCACTTAGTTTTCGACTTTTTGGAAATATATTAGCGGATGAATTAGTAGTTGTTGTTCTTGTTTCTTTAGTACCTTTAGTGGTTCCTATACCTGTCATGTTTCTCGGATTATTTACAAGTGGGATTCAGGCTCTTATTTTTGCAACTTTAGCCGCAGCTTATATAGGTGAATCCATGGAGGGTCATCATTGATTAGTCTTAGGAAGAATCGATTTTTTAGTTTAGATCCAACTATGTGTGGCTCAAGAGACTCTATTACCATTAGATTCTATCAAGATAGAATCTAATGGTAATAGAAAAAAAAAGATATTAGAGTCGAGATATGTAAAAAAAAGTGGTTGGTTAGTCGACAGCGGTTTCGCTAGATATGTGGAATCTAATGCTTATCGGTTCATTTTTTTAAGTTAATTTTTTTAGATTAGATGTTTCAAAGAATGATTAGAAAATCCGATTTAAATTAAGAGACATATAGGCGGTTTACGTTATGTAAGAAACATATGTATATTTGATATTAGATATTGACAAGTTATATATGAACGACTATTTAATTTGCACTACTTTAATTTGAATTTGTATCGAGATGCCAAGCGAGGTCTTTCCATTTGTTTCGTTTATAACTGTGAATTGAATAAAAAAAAAATAGAATAAAATACAGAAAAAGATCGAAAAAAGATCGAAGAAGGCTTAGAAAAAGGAAATGGAGAAACTCAAGTTGGATTGATTCAGAAAGACTCTCCAATTAGTAATAAAAAAAGATGAAGCCTTTCTAATGATTCAAAAATATTAATTAATTAATAATATATATTCGGCATTTTTTATTCTTTCTACTGGATAGATATTACAATGGAATAATTAAGTCCTAATTCATTGGTTGATTGTATCATTAACCATTTTTTTTTTTTTTGTGTGAGGAACTTATCTATCATGAATCCACTGATTTCTGCTGCTTCCGTTATTGCTGCTGGATTGGCTGTAGGGCTTGCTTCTATTGGACCTGGAGTTGGTCAAGGTACTGCTGCAGGCCAAGCTGTAGAAGGTATTGCGAGACAGCCCGAGGCAGAGGGAAAAATACGAGGTACGTTATTACTTAGTTTAGCTTTTATGGAAGCTTTAACAATTTATGGATTGGTTGTAGCATTAGCCCTTTTATTTGCAAATCCTTTTGTTTAATTCGAGAAAAAAAGGAAAAGAAATCTGAGAAATATGTATTTCTTTTTAGGGTCTTGGACGTGCAGGTTGTTTTTTGACATTATATTAAAATAAAATTTCGCCCCTACACAATTACTTATACTTATTCATTCAGAAAATAACCCAAGGGAAGGACTGATTTGAAGATGAAGACTTAGTGTTACCCACTCGTTTTCTTCCTTCCTTCCCCTTCCTTAGTTCAAAGCAAAGTAGAAGTGCTCCAACAAAGGAGCTATTTCGCAATTCACATGAAACCTAGTACCTAATTCTAACTAATTCTATTTTATTTGAATTAATTCGAATAAATAATAATTAAAATATTATTGTTATTGGGAATCTCAATTAAAAAACGAGAATTCATGAAATTTATTTCGAACCTATTTTCTATTTAGAAGTAATAAATAAGTGAAGCAATACAATGATTTTTTGAGTTTATCTATAAAAGGAGATCGTATGAAAAATGTAACCGATTCTTTCGTTTTCTTGGGTCACTGGCCATCCGCCGAGAGTTTCGGGGTTAATACCGATATTTTAGCAACAAATCTAATAAATCTCAGTGTAGTG